AAAACTTCGGATTCTGAGGAAAAAGAGGCAAAAGAAAAGGAAAAAACAAAGGAGGAGAAAAAGGAAGAGAATGAACGGATAGCAATAGCAGAAAATTGGGATACTATTCTATTTGCTCAAACAATAAGAGGTTCTATGTTAGTAACACAATCGATTCTTAGAAAATACATCGTATTGCCTTCATTGATAATAGCTAAAAATCTCGGCCGTATGTTATTATTTCAATTCCCCGAGTGGTACGAGGATTGGAAGGAGTGGAATAGAGAAATGCATGTTAAATGCACCTATAATGGTGTTCAATTATCAGAAACAGAATTTCCGAAAGACTGGCTAACAGACGGTATTCAAATAAAGATCCTATTTCCTTTCTGTCTGAAACCTTGGCACAGATCTAAGCTACGATTCGATCATAGAGATCGAATGAAAAAGAAAGAAAAAAAAGAAAATTTTGGTTTTTTAACAGTCTGGGGGATGGAAACTGAACTACCTTTTGGTTCTCCCCGAAAACGACCTTCCTTTTTTGACCCCATTTGGAAAGAACTCGAAAAAAAAATTAGAAAAGTGAAAAAGAAATGTTTTCTAGTTCTAAGAGCTTTAGGAGAAAGAAAAAAATGGTTTCTAAGGGTCTTAAAAGAAAAAACAAGATGGATTCTCAAAACAGTTCTATTTATAAAAAGAATAATAAAAGAGTTTGCAAAAGTAAATCCAATTTTCTTATTTGGATTGAGGAAAGTATATGAACCAAATGAAAATAGAAAAGATTCTATAATTAGTAATAAGATTAACCATGAATCGATCATTCGAATTAGATCTGTGGATTGGACAAATTATTCACTGACAGAAAAAAAAATGAAGGATCTGGCTGATAGGACAACCACAATCCGAAATAAAATAGAAAGGATTACAAAAGACAAGAGAAAAATATTTCTAACTCCAAATAGAAAGATTAGTCCTAACGAGACAGGTTGTGATGATAAAAGATCGGAATCACAGAAACATATTTGGCAGATATCAAAAAGAGGAGGTGCCCGATTAATACGTAAATGGCACTATTTTATGAAATCTTTCATTGAAAGAATCTATATGGATATCTTTCTATGTAACATTAATATTCCCAGAATAAATGCACAACCTTTCCTTGAATTTGAATCAACAAAAAAAATTATCGACAAAGACATTTACAATGATGAAAGAAATAAAGAAGGAATTGATGAAACAAATCAAAATGCAATTCACTTTATTTCGACTATAAAAAAGTCTCTTTCTAATATTAGTAATAAGAAATCACAGATTTATTGTGACTTATCTTCCTTGTCCCAAGCATATGTATTTTACAATTTATCACAAATCCAAATTATTAATAAGTATTACTTGAGATCTGTACTTCAATATCGCGGAGCATATCTTTTTCTTAAGGATAGAATAAAGGACCATTTTGGGACACGAGGAATATTGGATGCCAAATCAAGGTCTAAGAAACTTCCGAATTCTGGAATGAATGAATGGAAAAATTGGTTAAGGGGTCATTATCAATACAATTTATCTCAGACTAGATGGTCTAAATTAGTACCGCAAAAATGGCGAAATAGAGTCAATCAACGTCGTATGATTCAAAATAAAGACTCAAAAAAAGATTCATATGAAAAAGAAAAAGACCAATTAATTCATTACGAGAAACAAAATAATTATGTAGTGAACTCATTACCGAGTCAAAAAGAAAAATTTAAAAAACACTACAGATATGATCTTTTATCACATAAATATATTCATTATGAAGACAGGAAGGACTCATATATTTATGGATCGCCATTCCAAGTAAATGGAGACCGAGAGATTCCATATAATTACAACATGCCTAAACCCGAATCATTTTATGTACCCGGGGGTATAGCTATTAATGATTATCTAGGGGAAGGGTCTATTATTGATACGGGGAAAAATCCGGATAGAAAATATTTGGAGGGGAGAATTCTCCATTTTTTTCTTAGAAAGAATATCGATATTGAGACTTGGACCGATATAGATACTGGAACCAACATTAATAAAAATACTAAGACTGGGGCTAATGATTATCAAATAATTGATAAGAAAAATCTTTTTTATCTCACGATTCATCAAGAAATCAACCCATCCAATAAAAAAACCTTTTTTTTTGATTGGATGGGAATGAATGAAGAAATGCTACATCGTCCCATATCGAATCTAGAACCCTGGTTCTTCTCAGAATTTGTGCTACCTTATGATGCATATAAGATTAAACCGTGGATCATACCAATCAAATTACTTATTTTCAATTTGAATGGAAATGAAAACATTAGTGAAAATAAAAACATCAACAGAAATCAAAAAAAGGATCTTCGTCTATCATCTAATCAAAAAGAATATCTTGAATTAGAGAATCGAAATCAAGAAGAAAAAGAACAGCTGAGTCAAGGGAATCTTGGATCAGATCCACGAAACCGACAAAAAGATCTTGAAAAAGATTCCGCGGAATCAGACATTAAAAAACGTAGAAAGAAAAGACAATTCAAGAGCAATAAGGAAGCGGAACTCGATTTCTTCCTGAAAAGGTATTTGCTTTTTCAATTGAGATGGGATGATCCTTTGAATCAAAGAATTCTTAATAATATCAAGGTATATTGTCTCCTGCTTAGGCTGATAAATCCAAGGGAAATTGCTATATCCTCTATTCAAAGAGGAGAAATGCGCCTGGATGTAATGCTGATTCAGAAGGATCTAACTCTTACAGAATTGATAAAAAGGGGAATATTGATTATCGAACCGGTTCGTCTGTCTATAAAATGGGATGGACAATGGATTATGTATCAAACCATAAGTATTTCATTGGTCCATAAGAATAAGTACCAAACTCATCGAATATGCCGAGAAAAAAAATATGTTGATGAAGATTATTTCGATAGATCCATTGCACAACATGGAAAGGTACTTGTGAATGGAGATGAAAATAATTATGCTTTGCTTGTTCCTGAAAATATTCCATCTCCTAGACGTCGTAGAGAATTGAGAATTCTAATTTGTTTGAATTCCGAGAATGAGAATGTTGTGAATAGAAATTCAGTATTTTTCAATGGCAACAACGTAAAGAACTGTGTGCAATTTTTGGATGAGGACAAGCATTTTGATACAGATATAAATAAATTTATCCAATTCAAATCGTTTCTTTGGCCCAATTATCGATTAGAAGATTTAGCTTGTATGAATCGCTACTGGTTTGATACCAATAATGGCAGTCGTTTCAGTATGTCAAGGATACATATGTATCCACGAGTCAGAATTAGTTGATGGTGTATTTCCTATATATCTATATCACGTGTCATATCCGGTATATAAAGGTATACAAATGTACACACACGTTGTGTTACATTAGATTCTGATACATGATACTGATTCAATGATGTATCATATCAATTGGATCTAGGAATGAATCGGCAGAATTTTCTTAAGTCCCAATCATTCCCTTTTGTGGGTGTAGAAATGTACCGTCTCCTTCTATCGAATCCAATTTTCAATTGGATTCGATAGAAAATGAATAAATCCAGATTATTTTATTGTGTGTACCAGATCTAAATGACTGGCATTATTATTATTCCTGATCGGTAAAATCCATATCTGTGGAAAAGAAAGAAAAAAAAGAAGAGAGAGAAGAATTCTTTTTATGGTAAAAAATTCATTCATCTCAGTTATTCCGCAAGAAGAAAAAGAAAAAAACAAAGGGTCTGTTGAATTTCAAGTATTCAGTTTCACCAATAAGATACGGAGACTTACTTCACATTTGGAATTGCACAGAAAAGACTATTTATCTCAGAGAGGTCTGCGGAAAATTCTGGGAAAACGTCAACGTATACTAGCTTATTTGTCAAAGAAAAATAGAGTACGTTATAAAGAATTAATTGGTCAGTTGGATATTCGGGAACCAAAAACTCGTTAATTTGAAAATTCGTTTGAATTATTTGCTTTATTAGATCTTGAATTTTGATGAACCTCGTTTCGTTTTCAGCAATTCATGAAATAATGAATCGGGGAAGAAAACATATGACTGTACCGGATATAAGAAAAGACTTCATGATAGTCAATATGGGTCCTCACCACCCATCAATGCATGGTGTTCTTCGACTCATCGTTACTCTAGATGGTGAAGATGTTATTGATTGTGAACCCGTATTGGGTTATTTACACAGAGGGATGGAAAAAATTGCGGAAAACCGAACAATTATACAGTATCTACCTTACGTAACACGTTGGGATTATTTAGCTACTATGTTCACAGAGGCAATAACGGTAAATGCACCAGAACAATTGGGAAATATTCAAGTACCTAAAAGAGCCAGCTATATCAGAGTCATTATGCTGGAGTTGAGTCGTATAGCTTCTCATTTGTTATGGCTTGGGCCTTTTATGGCGGATATCGGTGCACAGACTCCTTTCTTCTATATTTTCAGAGAGAGGGAATTGCTATATGATCTATTCGAAGCTGCCACAGGTATGCGAATGATGCATAATTATTTCCGTATCGGGGGAGTAGCTGCTGATCTACCTCATGGCTGGATAGATAAATGTTTGGATTTCTGCGATTATTCTTTAACAGGAGTTGTTGAATATCAAAAGCTTATTACGCGGAATCCCATTTTTTTGGAACGAGTTGAAGGAGTGGGCATTATTGGTGGAGAGGAAGCAATAAATTGGGGTTTATCAGGACCAATGCTACGAGCTTCCGGAATGCAATGGGATCTTCGTAAAGTTGATCATTATGAGTGTTACGATGAATTCGATTGGGAAGTCCAATGGCAAAAAGAAGGAGACTCATTAGCTCGTTATTTAGTACGAATCAGTGAAATGACGGAATCCATAAAAATTATTCAACAGGCTCTGGAAGGAATTCCGGGGGGGCCCTATGAGAATTTAGAAGTCCGTCGCTTTGATAAAGCAAGGGATTCCGAATGGAATGATTTTGAATATCGATTCATTAGTAAAAAGCCTTC